TTCCGAGTCGACAAAAGCAGAGAAGATCACAGTCGGTCCTGTTCTTCGAACCGAGTGAACAACTTCTACTAGCCCTCCAAGAGCTATATCGGTGGCACTCGGGATCTACTACTTATTAAATTCATTTTATTACGATAGGACGACTAATCAAAATTCAGCTTCCTTCCCTGGAAGAGCAACTGAACCTTCGCTACGTTCCAGCTAGTCGAACTACCTCAGTGAACCAGAGAAAGCATCTCTATTCAAATTCAAAGCAATCCACCCAAGCCAAGGAAGGCTAGCTAGTCTCTAGGGGCTGAATCTCTAGAAATTCCGTTTTGATACGATAATCAGCCTGCTATTAAAGTAAACAAACCGATGCGCCTTGAGCCTAGTCGTTATTCTTGCCTTCGCCTGCTTCATCTGCAGAGCGAACTCCGGAAGTGACTGCTTTCACTCGGTGATCTGACTCTCTTTGTTCTGTGAGATAATGGATCCCCCTTTCCCTCTTGTATCTGATCCGTAGTGATGAAGGGGTCGGTTCATACTCTTTCACCGGCTTGAAAATAGGCTCCTTTTGCCTTGGTTTTTTCCATCACTGGATGGAATGATAGACTAGCAAGATAAAGGAAAGCGCTCTTCTTCTTGAGATTTCGAAGAGTAAGCTCACGAGACCAGGAATATATGGAACGAGATGTTGCTGTGGAAGAGGAAGGGGACTTGGCTAGCTCTACCAGGTGGGAGAGTAAAGCGGGAAGCAGCTCGACCCGGAGTCGGATGTAAGAGTCAGCTAGTAGTTGCCAGCGAATGGGCCATAAGGGAATGCGCCTCTGTACCAACCTATGATGCGGGAGAGGAGATCGGCTATAAAAGTAGTAGGCGAAGGTCTTAGTTCCTTAAGTTAGTTGTAAACCGCTGGCCCTACGGATAATAAGTGGAGGGACTTTACTGGACTCGACTCGACCAAGCGGTACTGACTGATAAAAGCACACTTAAACTGCTGCAGGAAGGACTGAGCGGACTATCGACGGCATTTGTAAACTCGCATTTAGAACACCTCGGCGAGGAGACTATTTCGTTGGAGGACGGAAAAAGCCAAATCGAGATGAATGGAAGATGCCTATTGCGGGTCTGGTCCCTGCTTCCTCACATTGATCGATTACATGGTGTTAAGCAATTGATATCGACCTTTACTCATGCAATTGAATGCTCCAAGCGATCAGTCCATTACTTCCTTTGTTGGCTCCTACTCTACCAGACGGTGACCGGCTCAATAGAGCACCTTTGGGCGCTGGCTTTTCGAAACCAAGTTAGGGAATCAGTGACCAACAGCTTGAGAAAGCAAAAAAGTTTCATCTCTTACGATAAACACTGAATTGGATTAGCCCCTGCAGGAATTGAACCTACAAACAAGGCTTTTTCCTTGTGTTACCTAACTAAAGAGCTCCCAAGGCCACCTGATTCGGAGTAGAACACTCCTATTTACACTTCGATTCCACCCGGCCCGAAACCAAAGAGGAGAAACTTGCACCGGTAATGCTACCACACAGGTTTTGAGGCGAGGAAGCGGCTTAAAGATCGATCGACCGCCATTCTTGTTGCGAAGGAAAGCCATTCCGAAAGCGGCTACAACCTTCACGCGGGACCTCAAAAAAACACAGCAACGAAGAGAATAAGGCAGGTCTTCCTTAAAAAAAGGACGCACGCTGGATGTTCAAAGAAACAGGGCGTCCATTTGTTCTTCTCAAGCAGGACGGACAACCCCTTGTGTGGGGCGAGTTTTCATTGGATGAAATCCTAGCCGTGCTAGTCCGAAGAGCGCTACTAAGGTAAGGACGAGCGCCCCTGCCGAGCAACTCATGGAGACGACTCCGCCTGACATCATCATACAAAAGCTCAAACGATGTGGGGATTGGTACGAAATCTATGACGATCCCATCTTACGGGGTCTAGCCGTACATTTCTATGAAAGCTTGTGAAAAAGCTCTACGGCGATCTCATGGTCCTTCGAGATACGCGGACGACGCTAGGAGAGCGCTTTGTTTCTTATATTAACTTAATTAAGGAAATCGAGCTATCAAGAGGGTCGAATACCGGCAACGATTGGGAAATTCAAATTACGTATGGTAATAACAAATTGAATATTTTTAATTCCTCTAGTCGAGCTAGCGATAAACCTGACCGCTAGCGATAGTTAAAAACCTTCTTCTTTATACTTTGAATACGAAATTCGGATTGAGAATGAGTTGAAAGCTTAGAACGCTAATGGAATGCATGGAAAGAAAAATGAATCCTTTTCGGCGGGAAAGCAGTGAAGAAGGAAATCGACACTTAGCATAGATCACATTGCCCCTCACTAAAGGTGAAAGGTAGGGGCACGGATTACACACCTGCAACCAATTCCCTGCAAGACGGCTAAGACTGACCTCAAACAAAAAAGAAAGCGTCGGCAATGAATGGTCCTAGCCTTGCAAGACTCGCTTTGGACTACCTCACCCCAAGCACTCTGATGTATGCCTTCTTTTTTACTAGTCAACAGATTCTTTGAGCGATTTTTGACATAAGTAAGATACCACTAGATAGACTGGAAAGCATAGGGCCCTGGGCTGGACTTATATTAGATAGATTCGCCTACACGATTTCAATGTCAATGAAGTCAATTTCCCCTTACACTACTCAGACACTCCACTCCGCAATGGGAAGACAAAAGGAACCCCAAGCCGCATGCCCTCTTTCTCCGAACCAACTGACCGCTAAACAGACATAGGCACAGACGGAATTTCCTACGATAGGCAATAAGAGCGAAGACTTTTTGGCTGGCAAGGGAGTATGCACTTACTGATAGGATAGAGGCTGACTACGGAAGAAAGCGAATGGAAAGCTTGCAACGATCGAACACACAAAGAAGAAAGGATCGCGAATGGGCAGACACCCCAATCTCTCTCTCCTTACCTTTCTCCGATTATCAAAAAAGGTGCGAAGCGATAAAGAATTCCTTACTTGACTTGGGGTGAGGAGTTAGACATTTAACGAAAGAAGGAAATCGCCTTTATACGATACGACTTCTCCCACTTCTCTTATAAGGTAAGCTTAGTCATAAGGCAGATTCTTAGTTCTCCAAAAGACAGAACGAAAACCGCGCTAAGAAGAAAAGAGCAGTAGCAGCTGCAACAGGAGCTGAGTATACAACAGCCAATGGTTCACAGCCCCAGACAGAAAGTCAGTTTCCACTCACGACCAAAGCGCTGTCGCACCTCTACCATTTTCGGCGTAACGAGGTTTTAGTCCTTACGAGGTCTCTTTTGCACCTACCAATAGGCGCCTAAGTCTATGAGCTTCTGGGCTATGTCTCGCTTAAGCTATACAGTTATGAAAATAGTCTTTTTGGTAGATCACGTGAGGGAAGACCTTCTATCCGAAGTCCACACCCTCTCTCTGACTATAGCCCTTTGCTACCAAGCGTGCTTTGAACCTTGCTGCTCGGAGATAACGATTAACAAAAGATTTGATCGATGCGAATTGAATACGAAGCATCTGGGAAAAAAAAAAGTATCTTTCCTGCAAGAAGTTGGAAAACTATCTATCGCTGTAGGATTCCTATTAAGGATCAAGAATCGTACATAGAGATGAGAAATAGCGTTAACTTCCAGAGGCTCCTCGTGACCGATGGCCAGATTCAATGTCGGTTGATGCCTTTTTTAATTGACTCCTACCTAAATGCCCAGCAAAGTCCGTACCCACGCGAAAGGAAAGGGAGATGCAATCCGAACCTAAGGAAAGATCCGATCCCAAGTGCCGTTCTCTTTCTTTTTGAGGGAAAGAAGCCGCTGCTTTTAGCTGACCCGGCTCCAGGCCAAGGCAATAACGACCAGGCGCAAGGGGAAAGGCCCTCTGATCTTTACGGAACTGATGGAACTGCATCTCTAACTGTTTGTGCTGCTTCAATAGATACATCTGAGAGCTGGGTTGGGTCTGCTGCCGGGGGAAAGATCAACCTCGAATCCTGCCTTTGAACGCTATTTGTTCTCGAATCGGAAGGGGTGTTACGGGGCAACCATGCACTGGAGGTCAGAATCACGCTTACGAACGTCGAGATTTCGCTACTTATGGCTACTGCTTCTGCCAGATCGATACTCCCCACGCCTCCCCCCTTTCATTCAATTCCTTTGATCGAAGCTATAAGCTTGGCAAGGGAGATGTAGTGGGCGGAGGAGGACTCTTTCAATGAATGCAAATTTCCAAGATCGGAGGTTCCGAAGGAAAGAGAGGAGCAGAAGGACTTTCTTTCCCAAAACCAATAGGAGCAGGGGCGGACAATGATTTTCACCTTTGGTTTGGGTCTTTGATGATTTGAATCCATCTGGGGGTTAAAGTAAAAAGGTTAAAGTTATACCGCGGAGGTCCTATGCGAATACATTCTTAAAAAGTAGTGGAGGGCCCAGAGTGTCGACTGGACTCTAAGTATGGCCGAATCTTCACGAAGAAGGCAAATGTGCCGATTATAATGATGGCTAACCACATACCATTGGTACTACAGAATACAGGTGCCTTTCAGGAGAGATTTTTTAGGCTACCCTTTCCTATTTAGCCCTTTACTTTATAATGGAAGCAGGTGGAGTTACGACTCTCGCTAGCGGTGATGCCAAAGAGGAAGAGAAGGGGTTGACCCGTTGTAAAACGGATAAACTTAAAGTATGCTGAGTAGGAGCCCGAAATCTATTTGACTTGTGATCCGGACTCAACCCAAGCAACTACCTTGTTAAAGTTAAACAAACACTCGATCACTGTCCTCTGGAATGGAACTAAAGAGTTGAGGAAAGCGGTGAGTAGTAACTAGAGCTAGAGCCCACGGCAGGTGCCGCAGACCGTAGAGAGAGTTTTAGTTCAGTTCGCACCGTCAAGCGCTAGTGAAAGTAAGTTTCGGTTAGCGGAGCAGCTGGAAGTCGAGGATGACTTTAAAGCAATAAGTAGGCGCAGTTGGAAAGCGATGCGCTCAAGCCTTTATGGATAAAATGGTAGTAAAGAAACTCTTCTTTGCGGTGAGCGGTACGTCTAAGTTCCGGGAGTCACAGATCTATTTTGATTCCGGTAGTGGAAGGCGAGATGTAGGCCTATCGAAAGTGAAGCTACAAAAATACAATCCGATTCTCGTTATTCAAGCGGTATCCTAAAATGAAAGGGAAGCCCCCTTAATGAAAGCCGGACAACCTGGACGTAGGCCGAGACTAGAGTCCGATCCGAACCTTCACTTTCACCCGAACCCTCGATGTTTAGTGAGGAACAACCAACATGTGAATGCGAGTTTGAAGGTTTTTTTTGCTTGCGATCAATCTAGTGAGCTCTTTCAAGCCCATAGTAGGGCTTTAGGTTCAGACTGAAATCTTTGTCTTTCCGGGCGTTAGTCGAAGGAGGAGAGCGAAGCGACCAAAAGAAAGAGGAGGTGGGCGGTAGACTAGACAGTGTGTCAAGAGCTTGATAGTCGAATAGGTAGAGAGAAATTCGACTCGTGATTTGAAATCAAGGAATGGTTCCAGGATCCTGGGAAACAGGAATGGAGCTTTCGAAGGCAGGCGTACATCCATTACGCACCGACTCTCACATGGTGGCAGCGTGTGGGGTTTGTTCCATGGATTAAGCTACGTTGTCTGGTTCAGTTCAATCGTGAATACATACGTAGGTGGGCCTTGATTTGTGCTTAAGGGGATCTCCGTTGCAAATTCCCGCACGTAATGTGATCCCAGATGAGAAAGAGTGTCCGACCATGGATCAGCCCCTATTAATAAAGGCAAGATCTGTAGAAGCCCTTTTCTTTTCGGATAGAGAGTTGGGATCCACTTCGCTGGTGAAGCCTTCAAGGTAGGTACAATGCGAGTCAGCCATTCTTCTTCCGGACCTACGTGTTTGAATGATCGTGAGCTCTACCCGGTTGATCAGTTGCGTGGGTCAATTCGTCCTATCTTCCTTTCATCGCTAATATAACAATTTCGTATTTGTTCGAAGGTGGTACATCTGCTTCGATTAGTGGCCGAATCAATCACACACACATGAGAGATGGGGAACCGGCCTTCTAGCCCGCGGAAGAAAAGGCCTTTCCGGACATTCTTGAAATCTACGCACACGCCTGACGTTCACCTTCCGCCGTAGAGGAAGATTTCTATTCATAGAAAGAGTTGCACTAGCGGTAGGCACCTTTGGTTTTGGCATAGCTCTCTTCTGATGATGGCGAGGGGACTCTTAGGGAATTTATATAAATATAAAGAAAGAGAATGGAAAGTCTGAGGCTGTTCTCAATGAGCTTCAAAGAGAGTCTGCTCACTAGCAAGCAGGTGCGAAAACTAGTTTTTCTTGTCCGATAGCTCGGGGTATGGCTATGTCGGATTTCGATGCCCAAGTGCTCCAGCTTTCGAGGAGAGGGGTACGGGGGGTGCTCTTTCAATCCCCTGGAGTTCCCCTTGTTGTCAAAGGGCCTAAGAGCCTATGCTCCGAATTCCGGTAAGGAAGAAATTCATTGATAACAGATCATTGCTAAGAAAGAAGAGTCACGTTAGCAGGCTCAGGGGCCCGTTCCCCTTCGCGTCAGGGAATATGGCGAAGAACTGGGCATTCATCTTCCAAATGAGAATGTCTACTCCTGGAATGCCGATCGATATATCGACGAAATTTCGAGTTTTTGACCAGCAAGGCATTGAATCACTTCCAGGGTCCTGGGTGGAGCTTGCGAGGACTGGCATTTCAAGGACGATCAGTCCGGATTTGACCGATATCGACATTCTCGCCAACGCCTCATATTATTAGAAAAGGGCCCATCTAATGAGATAATGACAGAAGCCCTGAAAATCCTGCTGCTATGGCAGGACGGGTTATCCATTTCATAGGCGAGGGTGGTTCGAGGGCCCCTTGGTCAAAGGAAGGCAAGGCATCTCTTATACGATGTTCACCAATCGAAAAGCCAGGTTTAAGTGAGGCATCCCATTCGTAAAAAGCTTCCAATCTGGTATACTCTCTTGAATTGTCGTAGCTAAGGCCTTTCTCTTGCGAGTAGAGTTTCCGATCTGTTGTTTGAACCTTCCTCCACTCCTACGCAAGAGTCATGATCTTGTCACTGAAACAGGAGCGTCTTCCTTCGAAAGAGCTGCTATTCCGGCCCGATTTCTTGGCCCTGTCATTGTAGTAGCCGAGGCCTTTCGCAAGTAAAACGCTCAGGCCTTGGTGGTTCCACCATTCTAGTTTGGTGGTTCGTTTTGAGGCGATCGTTGATATTTTCGTTTCAATCGGTGCTCATATAAATCTCTTCCCAGCAGCTGCTTATGGATAATGCTTCTTTTGATCAGTACTTAACTCAGTTATTTCAGAGCGCACCTTGCCTCAGTTTAAGTCTCTTTCCTCATCTCCGGTATCTTCATCTCTGGCCTGCTCCGCATCTGATCTCTTAAAGGACTACAGAACCACTACTCATTCCTCAAATATTTATGACTAAAAGCCCACTCCGTATCTGGGCATTTGGTGCGGTTTGGCTATGCTCGTTTTCTTCCTTCAAACACATCTCAACGCCAGATCGCCCCCTAAGTCTTCGAAAAGAAAACAAACTTCCTCTTACTAAAGGCAAGGAAGTTTGTTTTCACTCTTATTCAACCCGAGATGGGAATTTATTGAATACGAATTAAGCCACTACGCGCTAACTAGAAATATCATAAGAGAAGATGCCATCGAATCGGCTTTTAGAGATTGAAAGCTAGCTCCGGGGAGAAGGAATAGTCTATGAAAGAGATAGTCTTAGTACACCCGAAGGAAAAGGGAAAGCTTTTAGGCCTAGTAGCACGGTTGAAGTCCAATCCGTGTGAGTATGAAGCCAAGCCGCTTTCAAGCTCTCCAACGCTAGCAATGCAGTAAGGGTTCATTCCAAGCGAAGCAGTAGCAGTCCAAGGAAAGCAATTAGGTCGGTGCGGGAAAGCAAGCAAGCCAATCAGTGAGTCATTCCAATCAGTCCTTGCATTCCGGGCAAGCTGACGGTACCAATGCTTTCTCTTTATAGTTTTTAGATAGTAAGTAGTGAGCCAGTCAAGTAAGGCAGTCTCCGTCCGCGAAGACAATTTTCACTGTTCACAGTGCTATCGATCCCGAATCGGGTTTTTCTATAGGCAATGATTGAAAATTAAGTGAAGCAGGAATAGCCCCCCCATACACAGACCTTTTCTCTTCTTATGGATATACTTTGCTCGGGAAATGCTGCTTTGGATGAAAAAAACTTTGAATTTGTAATTTGGAATAATTTCCTGACCTGACTAAAATCAAGGTTGCGTAAGCAAAGCCGACGAAGGTTGCATAGTAAGCTTAGTGAAGGCAATTTGGTAAAGTAGCGCTAGAAAGAGGTTGCGTAGCAATTCAGACTAGCTTGCAAGGCTAGCAATAGGCAATGCTTTGGCATTCTGAACATTTGCTGTATGTCAAATCAAAAAAATTGTGTGAACCCGTTAACCAATTTCTTGGCAGCATGTGGAATGAGGTTCGGTTTACGAACTTCGAGTATGTCTTTCATTTGATTGACCACTAATTGCGAGTCACGGCATACTTCCAATCCAAAGACTTCGCTCCCTGCGCGACTTGCATCCCATTATTGCAAGCAACCTGTATTCTGCTACGTTGTTGGAGCATGGTTCGGGCGTAGGCGTTTGGAATCATGTGGTTGTCGGGGGAATTCAGCACGATTCCGACCCCTGAAACTTCTTTGCCATACTCGTTCATTCTGGACTCGAAATCTGCCTGCCTTAACTTAAGAATAGACCAGGTCGGCTCTTCTAGTGCCATTTCTAAGCTTTTTGAAGACCTTCTTGCAACTTGGAATTTGCCCGGATGTGCTGCGAGGTTCAGCTAGGTTGTCGACGTTGTCGTTCAGACAAGGCGCAGCAATGTCGCCTTGCAAGGGTTGCTTGCAATAGACATCTGCTTCCTAGGCTAGGCCAGTGGTGATGTTCTTCATTTAGGGAAAGAGCTAGGCGAACTGAACTTCGTTCCATTGTTGCTTCTCCCGCCCACGAGGGCCAGGCAACTACGCAGTTACGCGACGTCCTTTCTTCAGCAGTTTTCCATGACAAAGATTTCCAAGACATGAAGCCAAGGGCGTGTGATTTAACTTCTCAGTCTTTGAACTATCAGACGTTGAAAGAGCAGTAAGGACTAATTCTTTCGGGTACAAGCATAAGCTTGAGCAAAGAAAGAATCCGGTGTATGAGCATACCTTTGAATAAAAGGGTACGATCAAAAAAATAGAAAGAACCGAAAGAGACTTTCTAATGGGAATCGCGGGTGCCGTAGAGAGAGCTTCTCATAGAAAGAACTGAAAAAATCCATCATTGGCTTAGGATAAGATAATCATCTGTCTTTGAGGAAAGAGAACATAGATTAGATGACGATGTAATCATCTTTTTTGGAAGGACCCCTACCCCTAGCCTTAAGAATAGATGAGATATCTGTCTTTGTGCCACATCCGACTTGTATGACGATGAGAGAGAGTCTGCCTTTCAACATCCCATCGGTCTTTGTATCTGGCCTGGCTACATCTCCGACTTGCTCAAGCGAGTCGATTCTCTATGCAAGTTGATCTATAAAGATGCAAAGAAAGTAGAGGGGAACGAGTCCAACAAAGAGAGTGCTATGCAATCATTTTGATGGTATCATTATCATAGCCGCAACGGCATAACTGCAGCTAACCATACATCCTCATCAAGGCAGTTCATGGCTTCCACCATCTCTTCTCAAATGGCAAGAAAAGCATCTTCAACTGAATCTACTATCACAGATCTTGGGCAGTGAACTTCGCAGAGTTCTTCACTGCTCCCCTCATCAGGTTTCATTTCCACTTTACCTAGTTACTTTAGTTTAATACCTTACAGGCCATTTATTCCTAATGTTCCCACTGCATTCCCTTACGCGAAACCAACTAGAACTCCCTCTCCGCTCTATACGGAAAGGGGAGCTTCCCTCCGGGTTTCCGTCCCGCAAGGAAAATAGATACCGATCTAGTCAGTGAAGGATAAAGAGGGGGAACCAGGCCTAAAAGTAGACGCTGGCATGAAAGAGCAAAGCAGGCATGAATGCAAGAGCTTTTATGGTTCGGTCAGTGCTGGGGTAACTTCCTTCCGGGAAGTCAGTCTCTCTTTTCCTTAAGTTATAATAATAATGTATATACATTATTATTATAAAAAAGAAGAAAGTTCTGTTCCCGGATCGGAGCAAGGACTTTGCAAAATGACTTTTTCCCGCTAGGTTCAATCTAATCAATCAATCTTCAGGCAGGCAGGGTTTTTGACCTAACGGAGTACTGTCTCCATAGCTTGTAGTCAAGCAAGTTAGGCCTAAGGAACGGAATAACCAAGCAGGGAAAGATCAGCCTGATCTGAGATTGCACTAAAAAGGAAGAATCATTGATTGCCAATCCCCATAAGAAAGAAGAAAGCGCCTCTTGAAAAGCCGTGATTCCGATTCCGTTCCCTCAAGCCTTTTGTAAGACTTTGCTTCTTTCCTTTGCAACGCCATAAGCAGTATTCCCCCTATGAATCCCCGGATCTGCGAAGCCTTTCGAGGATTACCCTTTCTTTCGGAATCTATCTTTGGCTAAGGTAGTCAGAAGCCTTGGCAGCCATTGGTGCAGCCAACTTGGGACCTTCTTCCTTGGAGGCCCCTGTTACCTCCTTTCTATCCTCAGCCCATCAGCTAAGCAATTCAAATACCGCAGACCATTTCTTTGCCTTCGTGAAGAATCATCCTCTTCCGCCCCCAAGGGCTCTATAAGGCCGGGCATTAAAACAAGAGTTTCCGGGAAATCCCCTATTTGATATAGTTTTAGGACCTTATTTTGGTATATAGACACTTGTTATTGACTCTCAGGTGAGGGAAAGGAAGTTTCTATATTCCCAACCTCTCTTAAGGAAATTGGGGGGAAAGGGGGACTAACCGACGACTAGCACTTTAACTTGAAACAATCTAGCTAGTTCCAACAAAAAGGATTCTTCCATTGGATATCTTTCATAGGAATCCTGAGGAAAAATGCATTATTTACTTGGGACTTTCCTGAAAGCAGGAATCTATACCATAAGCTGCTATCGAACCGAAAATCAAACCCTGACGTGCCTTTCCTTCCCGACTGTGCGTTCTACTTAGCTTTCGACTTTCCGTTGTCAAGCCAGCCCTTCTCAGGCCTTCTCTTATCAGGCCTTACTGTCAATAGTGCTAATTCGGTTCTGTTTGGCTTTAGTAGATGCATGCTGCTACTAATTGATGATAACGACGGAGAGAGAGTCGACACTACTTCTTTTCTATCTCCCCCAATACGTTCTAGCCTGACTTTCTACTTTGCCTTACCGTCACCGACCTTTCCTTGCTTTGCTTCAAAACAGGGTCGAATACATCCCTTTGTGGTGGATCGACGAGCCTAGCCAGGAGTGTGGTTGGTGTCACCTCCCGTGCGCTAGCTGTGCCTTTGCCGGATGTTTATTCGCCCACTCCTTCACAGAGCGATGACTAAGAGCGGGGAATTCTGTTAGTAGAGCCTGAAAGTAGCGCTTGGTTCGATTCTTACCACGGACGGAGATACATTTCATCCATATCGCCGACCTCACATGGACGGAGATGCTTATCATATCACGGCTTCCAAAGATGCGGAGACAGGGGGCTACTACTGCGATCTACTGATCACGACTCTAGTTCACTAGCGAAATTCCCCTTATTCCGTGGCATCAGAACTTCCATTCTAGGCTTTCCGCCTAACCTAACACGGGTTTACTAGTTTAAGTACTAGGGAATTGATTTGATAAGATCAGCTGGCCGTTCATCAGCGATAAGGGAAAGTTAATAGAGCTTGTCCGGCACAGCACATGCGACGTCCTTCCCCACTGAATCCGTTCGTTCGGAAAAAGAACTCTTTTTTTTTCCCACGGCTGAAACAAAACGCCCCCTACTTGCTCATTCGCTCATGGCTCGCCCCTGTAGCTGTTGGGCTTATGCACTCAGGTGCGCTAAAATACGTCATGGTTTTTTGGTTTTCTGGGTAGTCACCGGAGCCATAATAAAATCAGACCTGTGAGACCTCCCAGGATCCAGCTTGGAAAAGCTATTGGATTATCTGTCAATATGGGTGGCCGATAAAACAACCCTCGAAGAAGACACGATGTCAAAACACACATTTCCATAGAATGACGTACTTTACTTATAAAATATAAAAAGAATAATTAGAAATCGTCGATGAAAATGACGGAAGTTTCGACAACCGGCCCATCGAAGAGCTCCTGGACTTGCGCATCAGGCTTTAAAGCAAGCTACCGTGTGGTACCAGTAGAGCTGCTCGAGCCACATCTTAACCCAATTGACGGTACGCTCAAGGATTTCCACTTCCCGGTGAGATCCTCAGGTTTTTCCTTTGGCTTTCACTCTCGTCGGACGTAGTCAGTCCACTATCAGACCCTTCGACGTGACGGATTGAGGTTGCTTGCAAGGCCCCGCCCCAACCAAAAGTCTAATGGGAGTGGAAGTGGAGAAGAACGGCCAGGTTTTCCCAAGACCACAAACAAGCGTTCGAGAACGCCGATGCGGAAGCGAACTAAGAGTCCGATAACCAGCTCCACCTAAACGAGCAAGTACACTTTCTTAATTGAGTACTTGTCACGAAGGAGAGCTAATCCCAGAGTCCATCTGGACATTCTCTATGCTCGAACTGATACTGGAGATAAATCTAAAGTACCCCCTCGCTCGCACAAAGAATCTCTTAGCGAACTCAAAGACCCCTGTGTTAGAGATCAAGGACTTTTGGTGAGAAATAGCACGTCCCAAATACGCTAACACACTCGCATACTCAGAAGCAACCCGCGATAACAATGTCATCACCTAATACAGGCCTGAAACCGGCGACCGGGATAAAGCCGCTCCGCTGCCAACCACACTACCATATGATGTGATAGTGTGAACAAAGGCCAAAACAAGAAGAGGGGGATCCGAGAGGTTGCCCAGTTACAAAGCAGACAGCTGCCGGCTTGGGTAGCACTGATAAAGTTTTATACCCCCATGATGTAGTCTGGACACGGAACTTGCCAAGGTAGGTCCAAAGAAATTGACATGATTGCCATTAACAACGTTAACGGCCACCGATCCGTAGCGTTCATCATAGCAATAATAAACATCACTGAACCTTTTAACCGGGACAAAGGTCCCTCTCTCTTGATTAAACCATCGGTCGGTAAACGACGGAGAATTTCAATCATGGTACGGGCCCTCTGATTTCAAAAAAATGGCCTATGTCAAAGATCCTTCTCTTCCCCCCACCCTCTTCCAATCCTACTGAAATGAATAGTCAATTCCGGAAGGGAAGCTGGTAAATACCTTCCCACGCACCTTTCGAACCAATCAAAGTCACGCCCAGAAAGTCTTCATAGGATCATAGGCGTATCCCCAAGCATGCCTGCTTTCAGACGCTCGTGCTTCTTTCGAGGCCACTAAAAGGTACTTTAAATCAAACTGAAAGGAAATAGCTCCTAAAGACTGAGTCCCTTCAACTTAATTAGCGATAGAACGAGTACAGCAAAGAGGGAAGGTTTCGGAAAATAGAGGGACTCTTCCCGTATTGCAAGCAACCTTAAGAAAGCGTTCAGTCCCCCATGCTTCAAAAGTAAATTCTCAACTACCGTTTACCTTTTTTTTAGTATGAGCTCTCTCAATGAAAGCGTTTCGGCGGGGCTAAGTTGGTTAGAGTTCTGTTCGCCAGAAGTAGCGTCCCGGTGGAATAAGTCGAAGTTGCGGGATCCTGGGTACAACGAGACCGAAACTACGGAAGGAAATGGGAGCCCCACATCTGATGTGAAGTGAAGGAGAGCTCGCGGCGATTCCATTCTGTGGGCGCCAGAATCACCGATCTCTTCGCATTTCACCGCTCCACCGGAAATTCCCTCTGCCCCTACCGTACTCCAGCTTGGCAGTTTCCACCGCCTGTCCAGGGTTGAGCCCTGGGATTTGACGGCGGACTTAAAAAGCCACCTACAGATTGATTCTTAAAAGAAGAAATAGAAGTAACGGCGAGAGTGGGTCCCGTGACTTCCCGGCCAGAGGAGAGGTTTCAGTCAACTGCTGCCCCTCTTCCGGCTTTGAAGCAAGTGACGGGGTCGGTTTCGGAAAAGCAGCCGAGACTCTGTGCCTAGTTAGGTTAGAATCGTTGAGCGAGTCACCACTTAGGACTGTGAGGTGAGCAGTTCTAATATGAATGCTTCTGGAATCACTTTCGAATCTGATCCCGTTGGTTGGACGGACTAGGCCCTCCAATTCATGAAAGAGGTGAAGGAGGATAGGCTCTGAAGCCCGGTCTCAGGCAAGAAAGAGAAAGCAAAGAAAGACAATCACGACTGTCTGGTCTGTCCGTTCCTCAAAGCAAGGAGCGGAACCCTACCTATGATGACTCACTTTAGGTTTAACCTGATCTGAGATCTCTCCCGTCTTCAAAAACCAAGCAATGATTAAACTCTCACCTTCGATTGATAGATGAAGAGCCCCGCCAAACCAATGAAAGTTGAGAAATCTTTTTCATCTTGAAATGAAGCTAAGAGCGCATCTGGTCTTCACGAAAAAAGCGACGGGTTACGGGCTCATCTCATATGTCCGATTCAGGCATCTCTCTTATTGACGCAATTGGAAGATCAGGATTTTTTTCTCAAGCGGGATCAGATCCGGCTTTAGCGAGAACAGCTGTAATTGAATCGGGAACGGACCCGATTCATGAACAGGGGAAGCATAAACTATAGATTTTCCAATCCCTTGACTTTCTCTTCTCTTGGTGGTGAATGAGTTAACCCGCTAGACTAGAGGGAATCGGCCAGCCGCGCCCTTCCATTAGCAGTGAGCTTTAGTCGACCAGAGGAAACTGGGGCATAGGTGAAGGAACGAGAGCCACTCCACTATCTCCTCGGGCATCTTCCAGCGCTGGCCCTGTTTCGGCTTATAGCGGAGCAGCAGACAGGTGAGAAAGAGGAGGATCGAAAGAAAGCAAGAACGAAAATCTGTGATATACGAGATGGTAATGGAGTTGTCCCAACCTGTCTTTGATTCCAGGATCGATAGCAGCTCGACTTCCGGCATTGATGAGCTAGAGGAGCAAGCAGAACGGGAAACCAGGGACAGAGGCAATGAGTTCCACTGCCATCCATTACTTCAGTTAAGTGCACGCCTTCCGGTAAAGGAAGTCCGGGCCATCAAGTAATCAAGCAGCAAGTTCAGTCTTTTCAGGGCGAGCTGACCGCAGAAACCGTAGACTTCCATGATGAACCCACCTTAGCCACCTCCGATCAGACAGAAAGATGCGATCGTTAGAGATTCGACGATTCCCGGTTGGACCTATTCAAGCGATTGAACGAGATACTCGACAACTAGAAAGACGCACTTGAATACTGAATGCTATGAGGAGAAAGAATGACTATCACCAACCATAAAGACGATAAAAGAAGGCACTCCCGTTCCCCCGAAATCATCTTCTGTGCGTGGTTATCCAATCATGATGTGGTAGGCTTAGTAGGGCTCGAACCTACAATCTAACCGTTATGAGCGGTACGTTTCAACCAATTAAACTATAAGCCCCTACAGATCTCTACATGCAATTCGCTCACTTCGGGAAGAGCGGACGGAAGGCGACGGGGAGGCCTTTGCTCTATCTGCTTCTTCCTCTTCTCAGGAATGAAGAATTAGATAAAAAAAAATGGATTCTATTCTAATTATAGGATTCTATTATTATAGATTATATTATATATTATATATATAATATTCTATATCTATTATTAGAATGAATAATATAATTAAGCAAGCGGCCCTTTTGCGACTCAAACTGCCGGTACGCTTTCCGGCTCGCAACGACTCAAACGGGCGGAGGCTCTCTATTTGCTTGCACTGCCGGCTGTTCGCCTTTAGTTAGAAGTAGAAGTCGCTCTTTGCCCCACACTTCTAAAAAAGTATGGATTAATTCAGTAAGAAAAAAAAAACTTGGTTACGGGAACCGAAGGTTAGGCCGACTACTTACTTTCTCCTTACCCTTAACAGGATTGTCTCCTACCGATCGAGGAAAGGCTTAGAATCCATGCTTTGACCGGTAATGTCCAATCTAAGAACGTCTTGTGCCTTTTCCTGGGCCCCCTTCATTCTGACTTAGCTAATTCAATTCTTTCTATTTCTAATGGGCTTATACTTTTTTCTATATCCCCCGAGAAAAGAAAGTCCTGCTATATCTAATGTATTTTTTCCAGGACCGCTTGCTTCTGATCGCGCTTTAGAGTCTGTGCCGGTTGATGATCCTCAGTCGCAAGGTCAAAGAGGGTCTGATTTCTAGCATCTATGAAATCACTAAGTCTGGTAGGCTTCTGCACATGAAAGGCGTAATGGTTCATTCAAGATATTTTCTGTCAGCTGCTGAAAAGAGGCTACAGAGGCCGGTCTGACGGTACCTGAACCAAACGACCGCAGGACCATGTAAAGATGGAACAAGTCTGGCCAACAAGCATAGGACTCAAGTGTAAGCGAGCGCTGTGTTCTCGGGTGTGCTGAACTTGGATGAAGGTCGACCAGACCGCCTTTCCCTGAAAGGTTAAAAAAGAGCGCTTATAAGACAGATGCCATAGGAAAGACATTCTGGCTTTTTGACTTGACTGACTTCTATTCCCTAGCCTTAACGCTGCCTTAGCTGCCACAAGACGTTCAAGCACTGCGAGTCGTGCTTCTAGCGAGGAAGCACTCCTCTATAAATTGCACCCACATAACATAGGGAGTCTTACTCGCCGATCGAATTATCTGAGAAGACCAATCGTCGAAGCTATTTCCCACAGGAAAGGAAGTTCTCGACTGAAACATGTGTGAACCGTAAACCGATCCCTCTTGATAGACCTACTTACGTCACTCGAGCTTATCTCTGTTTCCGGTTGAGCAAGACAATTCCTTGAAAAGGCGCATATCTCCTTTCATTTTTGATAACTCCAGCACCTGGGATTACCGGGTATACTAAAGCACCAGGTTAGAGGGAATTATAGAACAGAACGCGGGGTTGGCTGGTTTGCTTATGCTATCCCGCTTCCTCTAGCTGGTTTAGAACCTTCCCATACTGATAATGAAATAGATCTAGCTCTAGTACCAGGTCTACCCCCTACTCTAGAACCTACAGCGCTGGTGGGATTACTAACTACGCATACATACCGTCACTTTAGCTCTAGAACTCGAAAGAGGGGCTTACTTGTTGGCAGGTTGGCTTCTTCTATCCTCACCTTGCTTCCTTTAGGCGTGTGCAATCAGTCTTGCTTGCTTTACCCTATTGCTATTGCTAGCATTAGCACTACCTCGACGTCCCACAGCTGATTCTCAAGCAGCAGATTCTGGGCATGGAGATCCAATTTCTGATTCACCTGTTCCAAGGAAGAGATAGAATATCTAATTCAATTAGCAGATCAGATGTAGCATTAGTTCTTTAATACTTTATTTAAGGATTAAAGGTGCGAATGCGGGAAGGTGCCTAGCCTTTACATATGAATCTGACTCTACCTTATTCAATTCAAGTAGGCTGTTTTCGGGATAGTGCTAACCTTCCTAGAATATAAGTCTTTCGATATAATAATCTAATCAGGCTAGAATCTTCTTCCTTTCTATCCCTTGATGTGAAGAAAGGGGAAGGGATCGTCATGCAAGAACTAGAAGAGGCTCCTCTTAGAGGTGGTCCTTCCTTCTATTGATCGGTTGAGTCGACGAGAGCTTTCCGAGAGATTCTCATAGATCGGATGATCCCACGACCTATTCTCAGTTAGGGAATCTTCCTGCGACTAAGCTATTTGTCTGGCCAGTCGCTTCTCTGTGGGCTCTTGGGAAAGAGTCTCATCTGGGAATTAGTAAAAAACAGTACCAAAGAGGGCGGCAAGAACTCCTTTTTCCATGAGCTTTGGCTACTTACTTTAGGTCATTAGTGTCTCGTCAACTGGATGGGATATTCATTCTTAGGGCCTTGAAGTGGAAGAAGCCCCGGCTGACTAAGCCAATGAAGAGAGAATCAGGCAACGTACTGAAATGGGATGTGAAAGGTGAAAGCCTTACCCTCCACACTCTTTTAGAAAGCTAGCGCCATCTATCTGTCAGCAAAGCCCCCCTTTTTTTAATAGTAATATAAAATCAGACATGAAGGGGAATCCAGTCTTAAAAGCTCATCTGACCCTTCTTCCCCAGTTCCTAGAAATGCCATCAAACCCGCTTTCCCACTCCCTGAAGCCGAAAACTCGATTTTCATACTGGGCTACTAAGTTAAGTATTAAACTGCCCGAACCCGCCCTATTGAAAGTTCTATCATCAGTTCATTTCTATCCCCGCCCCGAGGAAAGCCCCACCTAATAGCTAGGGTTTCGGTTTCGTTAGCGTCAGGCGAAAGAAGGTAGCACTTGAGTTGCCTCCGATACCATAGGGAAGCGGCCATAAAGTCTTGGAGGCATGGGACAAAGTCTACTGTATCTACTGTTCCAGTCACTCGCTTCAGTAAGTTCCGCCTCGATCATAGCTCTCTGCTCCGAGCTATGCACCATCCGCACTTCCCGTTCAAGTATCTCGGACCGCCGTGAAGGTATCTGAGGAATGCTGCACAATCAGACTCATCTCTCTTATCTACAGCATCCGCGGCAGACGATGTTTCACTTATAATCTGAGACAAATTCAATAGTTCCGGCTGAGAAGACCACCAAAGGGAATATCCAAGGTACACGCAGGGCAAGAGTCTATTTACCATATCGGACAACGGATATCTTTTTTAACCTTCAGGCTCGGACCAAATGGTTCCAGTATAATTCTGTGAGAACATGGCAAAAACCTCAAAAGGAATGGCTTAACTGGGCAGAGCGTATAGAGAGTGATGACAAGATTGTCGAGATTTTAAAGAATGTTGGCATCTACGAATGCATTCCATTTTCCAAGCAAAATATCCCCGCTCGATGATCGCTGTAGCCCTTTGCTTCTTGAGCACATCTACCCTTTGACTTCGGCTTTGGGTTTATTCCATTCCTTCGGTCATGGACGTGTCCTTGTTAACTAGCTTGCCATTCTACGGACTGGATGTGACTGTGGATATGTTGACTACTTGGAGTGATGTGAAATTTAATGCAGATAATACACATATCTCTTTCGGCTCCTGCGCTCGTAGCGAGATGGGGAAAGGTGAGATAAGAGGTCAGGAGCATTGTGCCTTTCTTCTTCACTTTCTTAGTCATCATCTTCTTTGTAATCCAAAAAGTATGATGTCTAAGGAATATGGCCATATTGCCATAGCTTTGGCCTCAGGCCGTCTCCCACCTTTTGTCCTTTATCACCTTTACAGAAGTGACAAAAAACCTTTCAAATCTTTCTTCTCCAACTCCTCTTAGTCCGCCTACTACTATTATCCCTTCTCTTCGACCATCGACCCTGCTCCTCTGGCATTAAAGCCAGGAAAGGAATCAGTGCCAAAAGCGGCTACGACTACGAGAGCAGTCAGCCTTATAACTTCCGGTTACGTTCTTCTTGTCTTTTGCAGCGGTTAGGAATTCAATAGCAGTTGATTCAATTGCTAGTCTGACAACGGCTTATTCTTGAACAAGAACCATGGCATTCTCTGCCTACTCTATGTCATTTGCTTGCCTTAGTAAGCCTTCAGCTCTTCGAATACAAAAGGGATTAGATTTAGTCAGTTACTTCCCTGCCTTTCTCGACGCCTCTGGCTCCCTTGCTTCTAGACCTCAAAACAGCTTATTCGATCACAGTTGATTCCGTGCCTGAATGTGAAGTCTGTCCCGTGATCCGATTAGTGGCATGCCCTTTCTCCTAGTGCCGTCACTTCCTAGCGGACATCTGTCCATTCAATCGGAATGGATATTTCTAGAGGTATACGTGATTTAGCGGTATCCCACTTCTCTTCCTGAAAGTAGATACAAAAAGGAACGCTCTTTCTTACTTATTGATTGTACGGCATTCCATGCAATTTCAACTTCGTTTCTATTCTGTCGAGAGGGAAAGCCAGCGAATCAACATTATTGGACACAAAGAAAATTCACTCTTTCTTCTAATCAACAGAAAGGGAATGTTGAATTGGGACAGGAAACTCTCATAAGCCAGCCAACAAGCCTAACCGTCTCTATGTCATCGGGGTCAGATACCCTGTAGCCCCTCCTCCCCTGCTGCAGCTATTGAATCCGGAATAATGCAATCAATCCTTACTTCTTATTTTATACCAACATAAGCATAAGACAGCAAAGAAGATATGATATCCCCGAATCGAAAGCCAGTTCCAGCTACTCCTACTGCTATTGATTAAAGATCGACAATCTATTCGCCAAGGGAGAGCCTTCTTTTCTTTATATTTTATATACTGATATATGAATTTTAGAATAAATAAAGAGAGGGACTCTCAACAACGAAAACTGACTCGACAGCGACACTTGACTCCTCCACAAAAGAAATTGCCTCGGGGAAGAACGAGAAACTGGCCTCTTTGGTGGCATTGGCATAGAAAAACTACCTCCTTTTCTCTCTTTTTCTTAAGCTTAACCCCTGACTGAGCTCTTAGCTTTCAGGGCATTGCCCGCTGACTAAGACGCCTACTGCCTAAGAGGCTACACTGTCTAGCTTACTTACTACCATGCGGCGCTTACTATCAACAGAACCCGGCCGCGCCATCCCTTCGGGTCGGGCTACCCGCTCTTCCTTTGCCGACACACCCCCTCTTACTCCTTTTCAGGAAGAAGGGACGAACTCCTCCGCTTTTCCCTGAGAAATGACTGACTAAGCTAAGATAAGAATCCGGGGGGCGACGGGCTACATAATTCCCTTACAGAGTTTTGGGACTGAAAATGAAAAGAAAAAGCTCGTTCTCCAACGGGTTGGAAGCGCCTATTGGCTAGGAAAGGAGCTACCTTAAATTAAAGGCAAGAAAGACTTTTTTTGGGGGGTCCTTGCTTACTAACATAGAAGAAGCAGGAACAGATTCAGCATCTAAGGACTGAGATGAATCAGAATCTTAACAAGAAAGTTTCTTTCCTTACTTTGATCGCGTTTTTCCGACCAGGTCAACACATTGGGGGCGCCCCTTTTTTGTTATTTTTAAGAAGGAGACAGAATCACGATCAACCGGCTTCTTGACATTGGCATAGACTCGCTAAGGCTTGGCTTCCTAACTCAATAATAAGCAGGCTTGCAGACCTTGGTCTATGACCGATATAGGCGAGTTTATGCCACTTTGAATCCACCGAATGGGATCTTTTTCTTGCGCCCCCGTGTCTGAGGGACCTTGTCTCCTGTGCCTGATATACCCGTATTGGAACAAAGGACTTCGCCCCTGTCTTAGCTGCTTTACTTAGCGGCTTTAGGACCATTTCGGGCCTATGGCACGGCACCGCCTCTTCGGACCTGTATTAGCTCTTAGCTCGGTTAGAACATTGCGAACTTCCCCGCCTAGCAAGGTTGGGGCGAGCCTCCCTCCACAGTAATGATCTTCCGACCCATACATAAATAGGTCGCATCTTTGGGCACTTACTCTTGCAGCATCAACCGCTCAAGAACCATACTAAGACCCTTTATTGATATTGATCGAGGAAGTCCCTTGGGACATAAGAAAAAAGTAGATAGCCCTTCCACAGACGAAAGAGCTCAAGGCTTCTTAGCGGTCTAGCTTCGCTACCTGCATTCCTGAGTGAGGAAAGACCCGTGCTGGGTTAGGCATACTCCTTGGTTGTTGACCTTGGGTTTGGCCGAAGACCTATTACTGGAATAGGGACTACTCGGACAAGACTATTAAGACCTTGCACCTTCCAGAGAGATGAGAGGTCTCAACGAGCCTTTATAGGCATAGGCTTGGTTTGGTACCTTTATGGGTCCCCCCCCTATAGTATAGAGTATAGGCTCGTTTTCTTTCATATATAGATAGGTTCGTTTAACGCTTAGCATGACTGTACTTGGCTATACAAAATACAAAGAAGGCTTCTTCCCTTAGAACAAGTGAAGCTCGCTTATTTCACTCTCTTCAACAGAAAAGGACATAGGAAAATCCTTGATCGTAGATCGATAGAAGGGAATTTGAATTACTTGAAAATCTTTTGCTTTTCTTTCCTTAAGGGCTAAGGTAAGGGCATCAATCGAAAGATTTGAGCTAGTTCATCCAACCTCACTTACTTAATGAGTCTTGAATTTGAAGGGAAGCATCACTGGTCATAACCTCCTTGCTAGCTCATGAAAGCCGGTTACCGAGTGTTCTAACCCGGCAAGAAGGCCTGCGCAAAAGAACGAACAACGAATGGAAGGCAGCATCCTGTGTCGAAGGCATGTTCCAGTAATTGGTGTAAAAGATATGCTTTATGGTCAAGGTTGGATCAAAGCCCTTCCTTTTTTTTTCGCTTCAATGCCTTTTGACGACAGCTCAGGAAGTAACAAAGATTGCTTTGAAATGATCAAGTCAATTCAAGGATCCTCTTGGAACGCTTTGACTCGAGTCGCTCCTTCATCACATTTAGTATGTGACTTGAAGGGTCAAGCAGATAAAGACTCGTCTACCGATCCGAGAGGGAAGGTTTCAATCTTGCAATCAATAGAGAAAGAAAAGGAAATTGACTTTCTTTGGGGGCGGTCACCCGAAGCGGTGTAACTTGATAGTCTTTTAAAGAGCGGAATTACTGCAGAAGTATAGGACGCTCACTCTCGACTCGGCATTCTTATGAAGAAAAAAGAGATTTGAGCAGACTTAGAGACGAGACTAGTGAAATTAGTTATGGGCCATATGCCCTTCATTGTTGAAGAGCTCCTTTCTTGATCTAGCATCAGATAGGGAGGCAGCGGGAGGGAATACTATAACAGACGAAGTTCTCGGACACAGCAAGCTCCATCTAGATCTAGACCCACACTGCCGGTCCCGCATAAGCACCTTTCTCGAGGCCACCCTGGAATGTGTATATAATAATAAGATTTTTAGCCCCAACAGAACCTAGGAGAGGAGAATTTTCTGGGACTAGCCCGCTTTCCCTGACCTGCCTAACTGTTCTGTCTGATAAAGCAACTCGAACAAAGCAAAGTGAGAAGAGCAGAAGTCAGGCCACTCGATAGGGGAAGAAGAAGGTCGAGACTGTGATGCTGACTGATCTTCATACTGGCCTGATGCTGGAGTGGCCATGACCATATCTTTAGTCTTGGGCTGCATAGTGTTCGGGTCTCCTCAGAAATTAACTCTGAAAGAGTTGCTTCAAGATTTTGGGACCCTGTAGACCATGTGTTCCGCTTAGGGGAAGATGAGTTGACTCCACAAAGAATAAAATTCTTGCCCCTCCCACTGCTACTTTCACTGGTTAAAACCCATAGGCAATTGGCATAGGATCTGATTACTTCGGCTACTAGCTTCACAGAAAGGAAAGATGCTTCAGAGCTTAAGCGAAGCGATCTGTCTTTCCGCGATTAAAAAACTTCTCTTTTTCCCTTTGACTTTTTTGTAAACTCCTTTCCATCAATCCGATCTCTAAACCTCACCTGAAGTGAGCTTCTTCGAACCTCGATCAACATTCCTTGGCGGCCTTATCTTGATGTTTTCCCCTTCATTCAATGAAATAACCGTACTTACCTCTTTTCGAACTTCCTTCCTGCTTTCATAGCTTCTTTTCTTCCTAGCTTCCGGGCTGACTACCTCTTTGAGGTGATCGTAGACCATCATTTCAGCTTACTACGACCGATGGGATTGGACGCGACGCACCTTCTTCTTTTATTTATATCCCGGTTGATAAAACACATCCCTTACTGCTGTACCCAATGTCGCTATCGTACTAGCCGGCGATAAGGATTCACTAACCGTTACTGATTTATTCCTTTGAGACCTTCCTGCCATGGCATGGCTATGATTCGAATCTAAAACTTAAAAGTATGGTTGGTGAGCTGAAAGCGAACTGTTGGAGTAAATTAATTCAATAACCCTACTTGCCCTTGCGCCCTTACTGTCATTCTCGGGCTATGTATCTCGCTATCGTCGATTCAAATGCCCGTGAAGTCTCCCTTTGGACTAAGAAATCGGCACAGAGTAGAATCGAACTGATGTAATGGGCGGAACGCTCCCCTACCGATGCCTTAGGCCCAAAAAAGCTTTCTTTTTCCTCAGGGGAGACCAGGAGCCATTGATTGAATCCTTCGAGCTAGTCGGCGAAGGGACCAATGAGTATGATAGAATAGATAGGAATGCCAGAGCGTCAATGAAATTCATGTTTTCCGGTTCTCCATTTATGAATAGAAAAGGTCTTGAAGCCCAAAATCAAGTTTTTTTGGAAAGGAGTAAAGTCAGGCTTTCTTCAACATCTGTACTTGATCTAACCCTTTCTTTTGCTTGACTTTCGTTTTCAATAAGGCTACCCTATCGCGATAGACCACCTTACTCAAATAGGGGGCATCTCGGGCATTGAAAGCAAGGAGACTGGAAAGGGCTGAGGTAAGGGATCGTGAGCCATAAGCAGCAAGCACAGTATTCAAGTAAAGGCCTTACTAATATAATATAGAATATAAAATATAGAATATAAAGGAGGAGGATTTGGATCAAGCTCATATTACTATCACATTACTATGTTAGGAGATAAAAGCCATTCAATCCCCGGGAGCTCTTTTTCCCTAAAGCGAACGGTCTACTCAAGCTCAAGAAAAGTAGAAGTTGTGCAGCAAGTCGGGACTTCAATTCCTATCGTATCAGTTCGAGACAGTCAATTGTATCCCCCTCGACGCGAGGCCATCCAAAAGAATGAAGACGAGCTCACCCTGCAAGAAAACGGATGCAACAAGCAACGATTGAGCAGGGCGAATCCCTTACCCGGAGTCAAAATGCGCTGCGATCTAGCCTCTCTTGGCGCACCTACCTAATAGATAGAGATAAAGCTGAGGTAAGTAGTTAACTGACTAGTGCTTCCAGTCCAACAAGTCTCCTATTTCCGAGTGAATTAGCAAGAGCACGACCCGCGACCTGTTATTCAGCGACATAAGACTTTTGTCGCCTAATCTTCCATTCCCCTCTACCTATGAGCTCCCAAGTAGGTCATTCCAGGAACAGCACGTCGTCGAAGCGGGAGTGGTGAAATAAAGAAGTCGGAGCTCACTCCTAAGGGTTGGTCGGCTGGCTTGTCATCCCGTGAATCGGGCTAGACGAGTGAATCTAGCCATAAACACTCTTTTGTTGCTTGCGTATCGTACCCGATCCCTCCTTCAATCATCTTTATTCCCCAGACCGCTTGAAAGAGTAGAAGTCGGCCAGTCCATAGTCATAGGGCAGCTAAGCTTTCAGGCAAGGAAGGTATAGGATGAGATAGAGAAAGTCTTTCCAGTCCTACAGCTTGAGCAGTAAGTAGTCTTTACTAATTTATACGCGTCAGCGATCAAAGGTCAGCATAGTTGGGCAAGCATGAGGAGATCCAGTTTAGTCCGAACAGTACTATTATCCCGAGTCAAGTAGTAGCCTCATGGAGGAAATGAATATTGAGTGGATGAGATAAGATGTTTCTTGAGGAGTAGGCTTAACCCTGCGGAGGAGAAAGACCAGTGAGGAGCACCTTTAGAACCGTTATATGCCCGGCAAGTCCCAGGAAAGCCTAAGTTGGGTAGGTCATTCCGGTATGGGACAAGCGAAGCGATCGGCCGGTTGGTGAGTCTGTCCATTTTGTGGAGTGAGGAAAGTCAGTTGATTCCGTTCCTGAGGTTCTTTCTTCGCAAGAGTCAATGCTAATAACGCAAGATTGGATACCTGAATGCCAGGCAAGCTCGTCAATCCCGATGCTAGCGAAGCGTCACTTCAACTAGTCCATTCTCGAGGCAAGCCGGTAAGCCACATGAGGCGGCGGCACTTCCATTCTCGGAGGGAGGTTCCGCATGAGTAGAGGCGCGCAGGCAAGCGAATAGGAAAGTAGTCTTTATCCGCGGCAAGCATATAAAGTACCGAACAGCCCGAGGAGTAGGCTTACCGATGCGGAACTCTATTCCTTTTGCACTTGAAGTAGAGAATCCGAAAGAGTGGGGTCAGTCAGATGAACATGCTTCTCTTCCCTGCTGTCCCGTGCGGGGGATTATCAAACATCCCTGGTTAGGCCCAGTAGGAAAAAGTTGGCGATGATTGAATGATCGGGAAAAGAGGCAGGTGGGGAGGTCTCAGCTAGCTGCTTGAGCCTCCTGGGGGAATGAAACCAATCAGTGGTGTGGATTCTACCCGGGGTTCAACTCAACTAGATGGGGATTCATATCTTGTTTTGAGGTTGATATCGCGGGGAGTCCTATTTCATGCCGGGGAAGACGAAGTTACATAAGTAGTTGATTCGAAGGCTAGAATCTCCTGTGCAGTTAACGTTAGGGCGCTCCCGCCCTTGTCCAGTAACCATTCTGAGGGGGGAGCAAGATAAGATCATCAACTCATAAGTCCTTATAGGAGCATACCATATTATCTTTCTTTGCGAATATGTTAATCTGTGAAGCCAACAAGCCCTCTATACTTCACAGCATACATCAAGGATGTTCCGGTTCCCAGAGTTCAGATTGACCATGGAGCATCTCTTAATCTCATCACTCTTCCTGCTTTAGAGGAACTTGGGATTTCTCCAAGCTCACACTGGAGTATCTATATTTGGATATGACGGAGGGTACCAAAGACCTGTGGGCAAGATCAGGATCAGATTGCAAATCGGTGATCTAACTTCGGAAGCGACATTCTACGCTATCCGAGGACGAGCATGCTACAACCTTCTTCTAGGCGGACCACGTATTCATGACAATCATGTGGTCCCATCTACTCTTCATCAGTGCTTCAAGTATGTGGATACAGACAATAAAGTACGTCGCGTGTTCGCAGACAAGAAGCCGGCAGCGAGATCTACTATGCAGACTCAAAGCTATATGTGGATGCCGAGACAGAAAAGGAAGAACCTATCTCTCTCGCCGAGACAGACTCGCCCCCCTATCGTCTAAGGCTTTGGCAGCGGGAAGAAAGAAACTCGAAAAAAGCCGGCTCCAGCTACCTTTAGCGGCTGTGGGGATCGCTACCTGTGATCTCAGTCGGTTCGGCTGCGACTGAGCCGTCTCTTCAACTTCTTTAACCGCGGACTCCGGAACACATTCGGTAGGCTGTGTCCCTTCGACACTCTGTTCAGCAGCCCTTTCTGGATTACCAGCCGACTCAGAACCAACTTCTGATCTTTCTAGTTCCTGCCTAACACTAACAGGGGAGGGGACTACCTCTCTTCACCCGTATCTTAAACCTTCACCACCGATTTCCAGATTCGACGATTGGAATATGCATATGCGTCAAAACGACCTGGTGTGCTGAGTTTGAAAGCAATCCCTTATCTTTCTTTTATATTCTTTGACTCCCTCGGTTGCTATTCGACTGGAATTCGTGGTAACATATACAACTCTTAAGAACAAACTAGAATTCCTGTTCTTGATTGAATGGAGATGGAATGGAAACACTAAACAGCTGTTTAAAGGAGGTTTACCCAGCTGTAACCTGCTGATTTCATATGAATGGACTCATTTGTCTTGTTGAATTCTTTAATCTACTGCTGGAAAACAAAGGGGGGTGCTGTAATTGAATTAAGTCGTATCACATGAAAGTGGAGTTTGCCTGAAAGCCAAGGAAAATGGCCATAGGAAGCTCTTTAGCTATGGTACAGTCCAAAGCGAGTCTATGATTGGCTTCATTCCATGGTGCCAGGTTTGAACTACTAACTGAGCTACTCTTTCCAGACAGACAGGGATTCGTTCTGACTGCACGGCATTCATTCTTGCTATTGCCAGGCCGTTGCTCCGCGCTTTACGACTAGTGCCGTTTACCAGCTCGTTACGTTACTCCTAAGCCGGTATCCCCCTTAAGGGAAAGCAATCCAATGCTGTGTCAAGTGCGCTACTGCTTTCTTACCTTCCCTTATACTTATAACTTATATAATATATAAGTAGTTATAGATGCAGACGATATAGCGTCTTATCGTCTTTATTCTTGAATTAAAATCCGCCTTTCCTACCTTCTTTTTAACTGGAAAAGGGCATTCATATTTGCGTATGAGGCCTTTGTGAACCTTCCTGAAGGTTTTGAATTGTTGTGGCTGGAGATTGACCATTACTAGGTCTCCTTGTTTGTACTCTACAGGCCGTCTCTTAGTGTCTGCCCATTTCTTTATTTTCTTAGCGGCTTTCTCTAGGGCTCCTTGAAATTCTTGGCGAACTTGTAGGCGGCCGGGCTTCGACCAGTGGGGATACGAGCTAAAGTGTGAGGCGTAAGGGGTTGCTGTCCCGTGACCAACTCGAAGGGGCTGTGATGCGGCGCCTCGCTGTGCTGCAAGTTGTAACAGAACTGGGCTACATCCAACAAATGTACCTTACGAAGTATCTTAGGTATTCTTCCAATTCTAATAGGGCGTTACCGTCTGCCCATCCGTTTGTGGGTGGAAACTGGTGGAGAAGTGTAGTTCCGAACCCAAAAGACTTTTGTCCTGTGAACCGCTCCCTGATGATGTTCCGTGGAATCCCCCAGATGACGTTCTTTAGGAAATTGCTGCCTCTTCAGCCGTGCAATCTGTCGGGGCTGCTATCAACGTGGCGTACTTGGAGAACCTGTCTACTACCACCCTGATTGACTCAAATCCATCCACTTTAGGCAAGGCCGAGATAAAGTCCATGGAAATGCTTTCCCAGGGTCTCCCTGGGATTGGATTGGTAGGGGTTCCAACAGGCCTGCTTGTTTCTGGTGGTCTACCTTGTCTTGTTGGCAAACAAAACAAGGCAGGTTCTTACGTACTCCTCTACCTCTTCTCTCATATGGGGCCAAAAGTCTCCTTCTTCGAGTAGGGCTAAGGTACGCCGCTGCCCTGGGTGTCCTGCCCACTTCGTGTCATGGCATTCTTTTATCAATTCTTTTCTTAGATTGCCCCACTTTGGTACATAAAGTCTTTCTCCCTTAGTGTGGAGTAATCCGTTGCAAAATCGGCGCCTTTTCTTCTCAAGCCATTGTCACGAGCTGGATTTGAACCAACACCTCTGGACCAGCGAACTTCCTTTATTCTAATCGTGACTGACATGACACGGTCCCTCCGAAGAGTACGATGTTTGGCTTGCTGCTCTCCCGGGACACACCACACGAAAGCTTTAAAAAAGCTATTCCCACTGCTTCGGAACAAAGGTGATTCTGTTCATGCTGAAGACGATCTGTCTAATTCTATATACTTCTATATAGACTCAACTTCTATTACTATTAGAAAGGCGAACCTAACCTATAGGCCTGTTTTAGCGCAAAGAAGGAAAAAAGGAAGGTCAGAGGGTGGAGAATTGCGAGGGGGAGGGCGGCGCCCCTTGCTGGATAGAATATCGAGAAGCACATGGTTTTTCAAGGGTAGCAAACAAAGGAAACCGGTTCCGGGGGGGAGCTTTTGACCTTTATTATTTCATTACATACTCTCTTTCTATGAACCAACTGGCGATCAAAAAGAAAGTCCGCTATTCTATTAAATATCATGGCAGAAATCCCGGAAACGGACATCTATTATCATCTGTCTAGGCACAAAAATAGAATAAGGATAGATATGCCAGAAAGACACGATACGGGGAGCCATACTCTACGGGAGAAGGGCAAAACACTTGTCTCTTCGGGTGGTCCCAGTCGGTAGAAGGACTATGGGGATGGGATTGGGCACGCTGAAAACCTAAGTCCCCTTTTCCCTTCCTTATGATCAAAGATATTTTTGAGTCCAGGAGAAGGATCTGTCGTCTATGCTTTCAACTGATCCTGAAGATTTGAATCGTTTAGCTAGTGTCCATTCCATGTCTTCTTGTGAGGAGAAGCCGTCATATCCGTTTCCCTGGTTTCTAGATCTTTGTGACGGTTATATATCTATAGGTTTGATGATTCTGTTTTCTCTCTTTCCTAGGCCTGCTCCAGGTGTGTACCCGGATCGTCACATTTTTTGCCATCCTCGAGACTGTTCACTCGGGAGTGGTTCCCTAGGTCGTTTGAGACCTCTTCGATTCGCATGGGTTTACTGTTTGCTTCTCTAATGGGAACATGTCCATGAAATTGGTACTCGGGGGTTGGGTATGTTTTTCTCTGTTCTCACTATGGTTCTTCCTCCTTGGAATGGGAATTTGACACATCTATGATAGGAGGACGGGACGGCACCGTGATCGTGTATCCACATGCGTCCTTAAAGTGGGTGGAATGTGGTCTTGCACTGAACTAAAAGGAAAATCATTGTGTCACTCTCTCGATTGCATCCCCTTAGTTTAAGATAGTCCCTAGTGATTCTTGGGTTGACCCGGCATAACCCTTGATGTGATACAAGGGGTAAAGTCTTCTTCGCTTATCCCTAGGGATTCGTGCTTATCTAAGAAGGGAAGAGTTTTTTTGGGGTCTTGCTTGACTAATAGGGGCCTAGTGCTATTGGCTTATTATATTCCCGCATCTGTTCGATTGTTTTTATAGTTGTCGGAAGTCAGAATGGTGCTTTTTTAATGATTTGTCACGTAAGGGAGAATCCAAGAAATGGACTTAGCCATTTTTTCTTTTCCAAATAGGGGGGAAGAACTAAACCCCACCCAGGGACGAGAGTGACTCAACTGCCGCCTAAGGTTATACACAACGCTGCGCCGGCTAAGGAGAGGGCTTGAAGCTCTCCTGTTGTCCCCTAGAAAGGTAGTCCGAGTGGCCTTAGCGGCTATCATTTTATGGAAAGATTGACGCCAGTATAGCGACGAAAGAGGTTCCCGAATGACTGACTTGAGAAGGCCTTGGATCCTTCCCGAATTACTAAAGTAGTGGGCTTGAGGAAGAAGGGCGATCGCCTCACTAAGAGGAAAGCTAATCCGGCAGCGGGGCTCACATTGGGTGGCTGGCTTTGGGGAAGCATTCTCCTTTTCTCTTCTCTACACTATCAGAAAGCTATACCCGACCAGTAGTTAAATAGCTTGCTCCTCCCCCATATCCTGCCTAGAGGCCCCAGGCTTCAAAACCTTATGCCGTGACGAAGAAATTCCAATTTTCAAGGCACGAATGATGAAGAATGAAGAGCTTCGGATGAGTATAAAGCTGCATGCACTATCTTGCATAAGCAGCTTTCAAGGTCTCGTCAGGAAGACTCTCATAGATCACTATTTCCCAACCGCCTACTTCTCAACTGGAAGGCTGTTCCTCGGAGCCTAGTGAGATGCCAGCTATGCTATGAAAAAAGAATCTCGAGTTAGGTATGCTGCAGAGGAGATAAGAAAAGGCTCAGCAGAGGGGATCCGGTAACTGTGTTGAATGTGGAGGAGTTGGGCATTTTGCTCGTTACTGTCCCAATGTTCAGACGGACGAATGCTGCTGGGGGAGTGAAGAATAGACCAACTGAAGATGGAATAGTGAACGTTGTGGAGCCTAGAGCCGAGGAAGCGGATTAATCTCTGTTCAAGTAGGAAACATAGCGGAGGTTCTGAAGCTTAGGAGAGGAGACAGTTTCGCTGTCCTTAGATTGTGTGGCAACGTGAGCCAACGTCAGCAGAAAGGAGGAGGATACGGAAGGCTGTATTCCGAATCTATGTCGGCATAAGATGATCATTGATGCTAGGAGTTCATAAGATAGCGTCCACGGAGATGGTGGATTAGTTGGGGCTGAAGCCCTTTTACTTTTAAGTAAGGGCCTCATCCAGAGCCCTATCGAATCAGAAAAAAAAAAGGGCATGAGCAGCGGGCCGGGTAAGGGGTGATAAGGTGCCCCTTCCGCTATGTTGGAGCTGGGGAAGTTAAAGCAGGACGTCTGGTGTGACGTCGTCCCTATGGACGTATTACATATCCTACTCGTAAGACCATGGTAATAGGAGTAGGGTGTTACCTGCGTAGGGAGAACACCGGTTTACTTTTTTTAACGGCAAGGGTGGTTATTGCCATCAGAAGACTTTGGTTGGCTAAGGAGAAAGGTGTTGGCATACCATTTCTGGACGTGGTGGAAGAGTCCATAGAATGCTATGCCTTGATAGCAAAGCCAACTAGCAGAGCCGATGCAAGGATCGGTGGGATGCCGTAGCTTTAAGAGATAGGGGCGGAGGCAATCGGAAAGGCTTTTTTTAGGAAGGAGGCCCCCTCATAGGCTATACCTAATACCCAATCTTGCCAAAGGGCTCCATCTGTTCCAATAGAGAATTGGGAGAATACCTTTCATGAATTCCAACTTCAGCATTGATAGAAGATGGCTGCAGTTATGTACAACATGCGTACCCCAGCTTTGCCAATACGACTGGACGTGACTAATGAACAAATCAAAGAGTACAACTCAAGTACAATTAGTACAAGTACATGAGACATAAGTGACACACATACGCTAACACTCCTCCAAGCGAATGGAGATTGATCATTCCCAGCTTGCTCATCAAAGAGGGGCCCTGCTAAGTCCCTTAGTTAAGATGTCGGAAATATGATTCTCACTAGAGATGGTTGGAGTCCTTATGATGCTTGCCACCACTTTCTTTCTTTCTTACAGAATGCCCTTTCCCTTGATATATTGGCGACCTCTAGATCTTTGGCTCGCTCGTGTTTCACCGGGGCTCTCGATGCTCCAAATCCATTTCCTCCAACAAGCTCTTTGCCCACACAAGATTCCCAGCTGTAGTGGGCATCGCCCTATACTTAACTTAGCGAAAGAACTTTATTTCACCCTATCTTGCGAACTACATTACTACAATACTACAAGACAATCTTCTGAGCGGGGAATTGTCTTTTCCTACTGGGGAGGGGGATCTTATAATGGCCTGGCGGGTATGAGTACAACAATCTTAGCTGCTAACAGCTGTGGGAGCAATTGTGATAATGACATTGGCAGAGGACTGAACTTCCTGGGTGGATTAGTAGTTGGAAAGGCATTGGCTTGTGTACCCCCCTAAAAAAAGTGTGTAGTACTGATGTGATCTGAATAGAGGGACTTGCGTAAGGTCTTTGCTGCACTGTCGGGTAACTCTGCTGTGGAGCATGTTGTGGCAGTATTGGATAGCTTTGCTGTGAGATACGCTGTGGGGGTCCTGTATAAGACTGAGGAGCTGAGGGTTGTTGGGCGCAAGGGGATCTTGAATCAAAGAATTCCTGTTCGGCAAGCGAAGTAGAATATGATTCTTGCTCTTCTCTAGCGGTATCGGCTTTCGGGTAGTGGTGGGTTCAGTCAGTGAAACTCGCATTTAGGCTCGCTTAGTAAACTCGTATCAACTACTCGCCTTCTTAGCTTTGAACTTCTAGCCGCTTTTAAGATTTAAGCACAAGTGCGGAGAATCTTGTTGGGTTTCGGTAACTAGCCAAGCGCTAGTGAAAGTTGTTAAAGCTAAATCTAAATATTGAAAGCCTAAAGTAGGAACTCACACCCTTAGTCAAGCGAGACGCTTAGGTTCCGGCACTTTCACCAGTACTTGAGCCAGCACCTGAACCGAGACCTAAAGCTGAACCGCTGCCCTCACTCAATTCTAATCTCGAAATCTTTACCCGATCTGGAAATGCTTATCTTATATGCCATCATAGGTCTTAGTTTCGTTTCCTATATGAGCTTCCGTCGACTACACTGAACTCCTCGCTACCTCTGCCAAGTTCCTTTTTCTAGCAGGATTTTCTCAACCTCAATCATTTCATATTTTCTTCTCGATCAACAAAGTGGAACAAAAGGCTAGTTTCCTTTGCGCAGCGCTTCACCATGCTCCTTGCTGCACGCGCTAGGGACTGTATAACCGGCTGCTTTCGGTTGTTTGACACACCACTTAGGCGGCAGGTAAGCTTGATGACTGAAAGCTTTCAATTCAAGTTAAGCAACGAAGAGGTCGAGGCATAGCCCAGGTGCTTTTAGCGAAGCCGGAATTCCATTAAGGTAGTTCCGCCGAGGGGAAGAAGAATTCTAGATCGAATGCGACTGGGATTGAGGAGGGCTAGCTTTCACGTGTTTCAGGCTCCAGGGGAATGCTTTTTAAGCTCATACCAGGAAATTCCATATTATTAGAATTCTTCCATTAGAGCGAGTTCGGTCAGATCAAGCTATTCAAGCTATTTTGGCTTGGGGCAGGGGCGTAGCGAGCAGAAAATTCCCTATCAGACAAAGCTCTATAAGATAAGGAAGAAAATCAGTCTTAACTAAAAGCCTATCGAAGTCACTTACGGATCTGGATTCCATTCTTTTTGAGTGAACGAAGCGCAAGCTCCGCCCAGACCCGCTCAACGCTGCGCCCCCCCCCTCAGCAGCAACAAGGTGCTCCCAAGCGACCCTGGGGACCCAACCCAATGGAGCTCACTACCAAAATGACCCCTACCCATTCCTACCTATTCTCCATCCTTCTGACCTGGAAAGCCATTTCTCTACCCAGAGATCACTCCCCTGGCCTCCTGGTCTCGACTATTTTAAGTTCTGTCCAGTTCACCGAGACGCAGGCCATACCATCGAAGAGTGTCATACTTTGCGTGATGTCATCTATGACATGAATGATGAAAATCGTATCAATTGGAACGAAGTTAAGGCATACCTTAAAGCCGCCAATGTCACTGAAGCTATTGGGGATCCATACTAATCCAATGCCACAACATCAAGGGGGACAAGTCACCACTCAGGGACCTACACCGGTACAAACTAATCCAGGACCTTCTGCCAGCGCTAACACCATCCGAGCTTGCACTGCCGCTCGAAGAGAGATGCCTGTGAGACCCCCTCCAGTTCTGTAATTCGAAGGAGGTTCTGAGAATTTGAAACTCCGGAGTCACCCCCAGGAATCGAAGTTCCAAAAGCAGACGAAATCCCTATGGAACCTGACCTCCTCGCTGCCGCTCAATTCATTACCAGGAAGAGGCAAATTCGCTTTTTTAGGAAGGGTGGGTTGAAAAGGTGAAGAAGGAAGAATGTATCCGAACGAATGCATCGGCAGAATATTACCCCCTTTTTTGAAATCCCCTCGTCACCTACTAGTGAGCCGGAAAGCTTAGGGGCTCCTCTCGTTCCTCTTCCACCATTTGACAACCCTATCTCAGAATGTTCGGATGATTCTCTGGAACCCCCTTAACTAATAGATGCTTCAATACTAAATAAATAATGGGGTTGGGAAAAAGCAGAATAAAAGGATTTCACGGGCAGAAAGGCGAAGGGAAGTTCGGAAAAGCCTAGCAGACGGGACACCCCTTTCTATTAAGACCTCGGCATATTCCTTACCCCCCTACGAAACATTTACCCCTATTTTGAAATGAAGAGGAAAGCTCCCAGGTTCCGAATCTTAAAGAAGTGCATGACCAGATTGGAAGCACCGAGGTTAATTCGCAATGGGCCAACTCACCCAGCCATGATGCATGACAGAAGAGAGCGAGCACAAAATGGAGTTTCCCTGTTGCACATTGAATCCCTAAGCAGATTAAGGGTGAGGTTCACGTCCGGAAAGAATCTTTTTCAAGACTTTCTCCCCTATGTTGAACTTTATCTATATTACCTTATTGTGGACTGCAAGGGAAAGCCTTCTCTGGTAGACCTGGACATGTTTCATGGCGTGAAGTCTCTTCTCATCTAATAGCTCTAATTTGTCCTAGGATGATGTTCGAAATCACGGCCAACACGGCTCGCTCCATACGCGACTTATGGGAAGATAGTTTCATTCATGCTCGAGGTGCAGGATACGCCTGAAAAAGACTGATTCTTCAACTTGGCTTAGAAAACAGGAACGAAAAAGAGCTGGAAGGATAAGAACTTTCCTCTCCTCGCACTGGGAAGGATTTTTCTTATATTCTCTTTCTTTATCGAACAGGTGTATGCTGGAGAAGAATGAAGCCTCTCCTCTAAAGGAAGTCGATAGACTGACTGTCTTGCTTTTATTTCTTCTTCTAATTTGGAAGGAAACTCGGATGAAAGAATAAAAGAGGATGACTTCAGATTTGAGGCCTTACGAGGGTTTAGAGACTAAAGACGATAGCGGCAGGATTAGGCTATTATTCTATTAAGGAAAAGTTCCTCTTCGAATAAGAAAGAGGATTGAGACGAGACTACGATCTCCGGTTGGACAAATTCGCCAAAGATAGGTAGCTCTGCTCTAGCTTACACTCCCAAGTCTACGATTCTGAAACCTTATTTAGGAGTGACAGAACCCGGTTTAATTTAAAAGGGGTCCTCTAGCAAGCCCTTAGAGATATAGAACTATAACTCAACAGAATTCTCCAGCCGTCCCGCTTTGGTAAAGGAATGTTACTCTGATTGGTAATGTTGGCGATGACAAGCATGCTCAGGACGGATCTAGCGCTAAGAAAGTAGGAAGGACGTTTTCCAGCGATCTTGGGGCAGCCGTCGGCGTGGGTAGCTGTGTCACGCTAAGTAACTGATAGATTCTCTCTCAATGGGTTTTCCTTCCTCCCTATGGTGTTTCTTTGGCAAAGAGGTTTGTTTTTTCAAGAACGAGATATTGGTAGCTGATGGACTTAAGGGTTTGGAAGCTATTTCGTCTGAGGTTTTTGATCGATTTCCACTCCTAGCCCAGAAGAGAAGGGACTGAAGATAATTCTATGCTAATTAAGTAGTTTGTTATATCCAATTCTTAAAGAAAAGTATGTATTTGAAGTTTGGATCTTCCCTCTTGTGGAAGAGAGGAAGGCACTAAGACCCGCTAGAAGGACTCTAAGGGAAGAAAGAAAGCCGTCCTAGTGAGGTGCAATGCTGAAACTGTGATCGGTAAACAAACCCTACAGAAGTCGGAATGGGATACTTCACTAAGGAAGTAGCACCGGCGGTTAACTATACTAATCATAGGCATTCTGAGTTGCGTTTGGGTATGGAATGGATAGGCCCCAAGTGGCTGCCTCTCCTACTACCAATGTGTGTGGGCGGATCATCGCCCCTTCATTCTGGTTCTACTTCATTCGCTATTAACAAGACGGCACACGCAAGACACAAGATGTCAAATCAGGCCCTTGAAAGGTGTAGATGAAGCCTTTTCCTTTTCTGCCAGAAAACACTTGAAGGATACGAGGCATAAGACTATGGATCGAACTTCTTAAGAGGGAACCGCTACTGCAGCCAATCCATTGAAAGGTGAAGGCAATGCTAAATGCAGATGCAGACCGATTGGGTTCTCCCTTTTTGGGGGGTGATGTTACCAGGTTTTTCGCGAATGTGAGGTTCAAGTACTGCCATCCTTTGTTGATCGAGTTCGCTGTGTAATTTCAACAATGCCATTCTAAACCGAAAAAAAAAGGCCGTAGCTGCATCTTTCGAGAAAAATAAAGAATAGGTGTCACGCCGATGATTAGGAGAAGGTATCTTATGGCTTAGGGAAGGGCGCTTCTGCCCAGATCTATGATTGATCTAGAATTCCCCGAGACGAGACGAACTGTCGATTCTCCGATAAATGTCAATGACTTAAACATGTTTCCGAGACTTCAACATACATGTTTGGCAGCGGCAAGGAGCGTTTTTGACTTCCTAACACGGATACCAAGACAGCTGAGCAGTGAGGAATAGGATCACTTTTCCTTTCAGTCTCGAAGCAAGCTGTGGTACAATCCCTCCTTCGCTCCGGCTCGTTCCGTTCCCGTGTAAAAGCTATACCTTTCGATTCCTATCCCGCAGTGAACGAAGTTCGCGATGGGTTAAGGGGCCGGGATCTGGGATTCGGTATAATAACTCCTCGTAATTCAGGCGAGTGGAGGAAAGTTAAGTTGACTGTTGGAGGAAAATGGGCGAGCCCTACTAGTACAATAGTCTACGGAACTAAAGGATCGGCTATTAAGAGACAAAATAGATTCGGCTCGTTGGCTCTATTCACTCTCTTCAGAGAGGAGTTTACTACTAGTATGGCCTCGTTTAGCCTTGTTTTAAACGGTGGCTCCGTGGTCCCATCCCAAGTGCTCGTCTTTTTCACTTCTCCCTGTAACTGTTGATCCCTTCCGCTCCGTTCGTTCCGAACTCGCGAGCGGCATGTCAAGTCTCTTTTCTTTCAACTCCGCTCGGTGATCGCTCATGGCTAATATAGGTAGGTCCAGAGCTAGCTAGTGTTCAGAAGTCATTTAAGAGATTGAATATGGGTCCTATTAGAAGGCTATAGCCCCAAAGAGATAGAGATTCGCATTCGGGAAGGGAACCATAGCAGCTGATAAAGGCTGCTGGTGGAGCCGGAGAAGAACCGGGATAAGGGCTGGTAAGTACTAAAGCTGCTGGAGCGGCTGCCTTCGCCCACGAAGGAATCGGAATCTCGCTACTTCCCCTAACTTTCCTAGAGCAGGAGAGAGTGAATCTACAAGCAGGGAATCAAAAAAGTAAAAGAATAGGCATCGCGCAAGAGCAGACCTGATTTCACTAGTCTCAGGGCAGGAGTAGGCGGGATAGATGCCAATTCCAAAACCACATGCAAGCAAGGAAGGCAGCAGGATTGGCCCCAATTGAATCCATAGTAAAGAATCAGACATGGAATGCACGGGAACTTATTCCACATGGGGAAGGCGAGAAGGGCTTGTTCTTGAATTAGATGGGGCATTAGCGGTCTTAGGTGATTTATCATTGCCCCCAGGAGAGGTACGAAAGTAGGGCTATTCAAAGCACAGTGAGGCAAAGCGAGTGAGAGGTATGCAATCCCCAGCTTGAAGTAAGCCAAGGAGCCGGGACACGAAAGGATCATTAAAGTCGTGTTTTGCTAGGCAAATGTATAGTCATTTTTTAACATATTGAGAGTTGCAAGGAACCTTCTACACTGTTGCTTTCTAGTTTTCATCCAGCCAATCTATCGATGTTTTGTTTTAGTCCCTGAAATGCGATCTTGATCTGCTTTTGAGGTAAAAAACAAAGTGATGATTGATTTCCATTGTTCGAGAGCTACCTTCCTGCTATGCTTTCTGTCTTGGGTCAAGTCAACCAAGTCATTCAATAGTCCAACAAGCTTTGCTGTCGCCGGGCACATAGAGAAGTCGTTCTGCTCTGTTCAGTATCATAAGTACTGGATGTTCCTGGAAGGGGTATGTCCTAAGGTATAAAGCTTTCCCTTCAGAAAGGAATCAAAAGATGGTTGTTAGACTTCGCTCGGAAGCGTCTTTCTCAGTTTCCAATGAAAGTCTTACTTTCGCATGTAGTTAGCCTTCCGAACTTTGGTCTGTCGAGGGTTTCTGACTGTAAATGAATCTTTGACTCTAAAAATGAAAATCGAAAAGGGAAGCGGGGATTCATGGTCATTGACGGTTGATATCGAGAAGGCCTCGGATCCGGTGGGGTTTCATTCGGGACACCTTGTTTGAGATTTTTTTGCCTAGTCAGATGCTGGAGCTCATTATGATGTGTATTTCTACAAATAGTATGCAGGTTTTTTGGAATGGAGAGGTGACAGATGCCTTCCTTTTTGCCGTCTCCCGGAGTTATACAGGGATACCCTCTATTTATTACTCTTTTTATATTTATTGGAAAGATTAGCTCATGATCTAGCGGTTCGACAAGGATTATGGAAGCCTATTCAGTTATCTAAGAATGGTCCCCAGCTTTATCATTTGTTTTTTGCGGATGACTTGCTCCTTTTCGCTAAAGCATGAATGGATCAAGTTCCGGTCATTAAAGCTTGCTTGGAGTCCTTTTGTGCGGTCAGAAAGTGAGTCTTGCTAAATCCAAGATCCATTTCTAAAAAACCTCTCTGATGGTCTCTCTTGTGCAATCAGTAGAGGTTTCGGTTTCACCAAAACAAGGAACCGTCGGGAAGTTTCTTGGGGTCCCCGTCACTCCATGATCGAGTGACAAGAGCCACATACCATGATATTGTTAATCGAGTTCATGAGAGACTAAGTAGGTGGAAGACCAGCCAATTGTCGATGGCGGGGCGTACTACCTTGGCCCAATCGAGAGTCACTGCCCTCCCAACGTATACAATGCAGACCGCAGCTCTTCCTTATACGGTTTGTGAAGAGATTGAAAAGCAAACCAGAGCTTTTCTTTTTGGATCAGGTGTAAAAAAGCCTCATTTGGTGCGTTGGGATAGGGCCTAAAAAAAACGGCGGTCTAGGTATTAGGAAAGCTAAGGAAAGAGGCTCTTATCATGAAGCTAGGATGGGGTTTATTAACACAACCGGATAAACTCTGGGTGCAGATTTTGAAAGGAAAGTATGTTAAGGATAAGGGGCACCCTCCTGTGGTAATTACCAAACCGAATGCTTCCCCCTTATAGAAAAGTATGGCCTTTGGTTCTTCAAGGATGCAGATGGGTTATAGGTAACGGTAGGGTAGCGAGGTTTTGGCTTGACCCATGGGTGGAAAATAAAGGACCACTTATTCACAATAAATCAAGTTCACGAGGGTGCCGTGAATCTCTGTGTTGCTGCTTATTCATCAGAATGTGGCTGGAATTGGAGTGCGTTTCAGATGTTCCGTTCCTGCCTCATCATCTTTGTCTACTGATTGCTGGGATTAAGCCCCCGCATAACTTTGCGCCTAATGATCGCATCATCTGGGGTGGGGGTCGTCTAATCAAGGGAACTTCACCACTCAGCGTATGCTATTTTTTCGGGGCAGGTTTGGGGCGGTGGGAGATAGTTTGGAAATGTCCCGGGCCCCAACGGATTCCAGCTTTCCTATGGCTGGTTTTGCATAATAACTTGTTAACGAATGTGAGTCGCAAATAACGACATATGACTTATGTTAGCTCTATATATGTATGCGCTTTAGCCCTTTTTTCGTAATTGAATATGGAAAGAGAAAGAGATTCGTCTTGCTTATGCGCTTCTTAATTGGCTTGAGTGTGTGGTATCTGCTTCTGACCGAACCGCTCTTTCTCTCACTCACTCTTCTCCTTTTTCAAGGAAGGGCAATTGTCTTAGTGTTCCGGGAAGAACGGAGATCCTGCGCTAAGAAAAGAAAGAAGGAAGACTTTTCTTAAGCGTTCGTGCCCCATGCTCACTTCACTCACTAATTGCGTCAGTGAAGAAAGAAATCCAAACCTATAAGTTTCAGTGGGACAGAGACCTAAAGCCCCAAGTTACAATGAGAAAATCCCATTTCCATTTTTTTTTTCGATTTTACAGGATCTTTCTTTACTTTATATGGTAGTGATTCTTTTCATCAAGCCTAAAATATTCTCCATTTTCTTTCTTCAGGGGCAGGGGGTGGTTAGTCAAATCTCCGGTGGGGGATGCATTTCTGGTCGGGCGAACCGACCCCCGGATCCGCTTTTCTTGTTTATTTACAGCAGCGGCATTCTCCCTTGACTTTTACATCCATTTTTTGAATCATGGAATTCTCTCCCGAACTAACAACTCTATTAGAAAGTTGGATTCCAACTTTTACACGAATTTGAAAGTGGATGATAATGGATTTACATCACGATATCTTTTTCTTCCTCATTCTTATTTTGGTTATTTTAGGTGTCTATCTACCTCTTTTTTTGTTTGCTCCGAAAATTCTACATGGATCGACCGGGCCATGGTTTGGTACCGATGGTTCTCCGGCTCCATGCGGGCCAGCCGAGCCCAGCGTTCCGAACAAGCCTACGAAAAAGAATTCGTAGAGCTGGCTACCTTCTTCTCCAGAAAGACTGCCACCAGTATTGTAGAGGTATGGGTTTCTGTGGCAAGTATTGTTCGAGGGGCCGAGAGGACTTGGACTTTCTCGAAGCCGCACATGAGATCACCAAAAACGATTTTTTTTATGATGGTGCGGACCCTTTCTGCTAAATCTGATTCGACAACATAGTAGTGAATCAAAATGGCAATCTGACCCGAATGCGCACTGGATCTTTGACTCCGCCCAGGGGAGCTTTCGTTCGAAACAAGGTAGCCGTAAGGAACCCTATGGCTGGGGCTGGATTGAATCCTTCCCTTCCTTCTCTCTGGAACAATCGAGGGCACTGCCTTCCCTCAGCTTTCAGAGGTGGGGGCTGCATCAATCATCGCTCAGTGAGCTCTTTTTTTTTGCCGCCAATAGCGATGCAAGGCGGGCACGCCAGGTAGACGCGCTAGGCGAAGGAGATGCATTTAATTTATGGTACTGGTAGTACTGTACAAGCTCCTAGGGAATAATCTCTTTCTTATTTCTGCCTTTCTTTCCCATGACGACTAGGAACGGGCAAATCAAAAATTTCACTTCGAATTTCGGACCTCAACATCCTGCTGCTCATGGTGTTTCACGATCAGTATTGGAAATGAACGGAGAAGTGGTGGAACGTGCGGATCCGCATATTGGATTACTCCAGTGCGGCACGAAGCCGCTGACGCCGAGTCGGCTCCTATGCCGCTAGCTATGCCCTGCTTGGTCCCCCGGCACGGTGGAGGTTCCGTAGCGCGGCATGAGCACCGGGCTAAGGGGCGGTTGAGCAACTCAAGCAAACCACCCTACCTTACTACAACATAGGGACATAAGGGAGAAGGTTGTGAAGGTGGCCTCGTTATCCACACCTCCGGTCGGATGAATGGAGGACCGACCGATCCGGGTTTTCATGAGCGTTGGCGGGTCCTGGAGTGCCTGTCAAGGGCGCTAGCGCATACCCCGGGGTGATCATCACCACCTGCACCTCACATCTCGGCACAGTGGAACGTGTAACCCGCCTACTGTCTCATTCAACTACATTTGTTCCTGTAATCTATAGCCTAACAGAACGCAGCAGCGATGGACAATCCGCCCATACATCTAGCGGGGAGGATGGCACTACTGGCCAAGACCGTCTTTCGAAAACGCCGCAGGCGCGAAGCGTGGTAGGCCTGCGCCGGGGGAGCATAGGGAGGAAAGGGAGCCCGGACGGTGGAAGAGCCAGGGGAGGCCGGGTCATTTGACGGAAATGGAAGGCTTTTCACCTAGAAGGCCCTATGAAGTAAAGGGAAGCGCATGAATTCTTGGAAAAAGAGGGAGCGAGCCTATATTATATATAAATATTATGTAATAAAGTCATTTCAATGAATAGATAGAGTCAAGGGTAGGACAGATAGCGCTGCCTACACGCGAATTACGAGGTCGAGCAGTCTCAATTTCACTACAGGATTTGCGAATGAATGCTGGGCTGGGTGGGCCACCTCGAATGGCGTGAGCCGCATGCGGGGAGACCCGCACGTACGGTTTTTAGGGGGATCGGGTCGAAAGACCGGCCGACGCCCACCCGACTAGAGGGACTGAGAAATTAATAGAGTACAAAACTTATCTTCAAGCTTTACCTTATTCTGATCGTTCAGAGGGCGATCGCGGAGTCACTGAATGAAGTCCTCCGTTTCTTTCGGAGGACCCGCAGCGAGGCAGAGATGACTAAGTGACATATGGAATATGGCGACGACAACAGCATGTCGTAGAAGGAGATAACAGGTGGAGCCAACGATCCACTAAAACTAACGTATCTACAACTACATCCCCGAGCGGCAGTCAAACGGAGGCGTGAATGCAAGATGCCAGCGGAATGATCGGCCGGACAGAGGCTAGGGCTGCTTCCTTCCCACCGCGTCCTTCCTTGTGTGTCGGAGATATAAAGCGAGTGCACCGGAACCGGAAAAGAACGGGAACTGGGTCGATCTATTCTATGGCGAAGCATCCGAAGCATAACTGCACACTCACACGATCTTTGCCGAGAGATAGGAGCATTCGGTGGAACCGGTGAACTACACTTGCTTCTGGATAGATGTGTGGGACAGAGGGCTCGTGGTACCTGCTGCCTACCCTTCCTTCTCTGCTTTTAGAACCGTGTGAACAGAGAGTGGGCAGAAGGGAAGGAGGTCCTCATACGGAGTCGCACACTTCCCAGAGCAGTGCGGGAGACTGGGGAATGGGTCGAGTAAACTCCCCGAAAAATAACAGACGAAGCTTTACTTAGATAGGGCTTTGATTGGTATTGATTTAATCTTTTTGATTGGAAAGGAGGGCGCCTGGGTATGTTATAGAAAAGGAAGGCAGAGGTAGTATATCGAATGGCGAAGAGAGGTGGCTCGGCAGGGAAGGAATGGGAAATCTCGTCAAGGATGACTTATTTGTTCGCGAAACGAAGGGCGCCTTCGGCTTAAGTGATTCTCTGAGCCGGTCTGGATTTCCAACGCCTCGGGAAACTGGTCGAGATAGATGACAGCGTCCTTTTCCTCTCTTCCTTACCGGTAGGGCAATCTTCTCTTATGGCCTTCACCTCCCGCCCGGCCCGGAAATAGAACCCAGCCCTCTTCTGATCCATTCATTTCTGAAAGCAGGGGATCCAGAGCCCCTTCTATTGCATAACCTAAAAAAGCTATAAGCAAAGTACCCAAGTGGTTGCGGAAACGAGACGCTTTGGTTACCGGCGAACGCTTCCAAAGGCGACCAGCTTTCAATACTAGTTGTTACGTTACACTGCCATTTTTCCAATATCATTGAATAGCATGGCCCGGGGCTAAGGTAACTCAAGTGGGAGAGCCGTGTTATGGGTGACCTTATTGCACGGTTCAGAGAGCACTTGTGTATGTGATGCAAGTGAACGTGTACGAAAAAGCTGTCGTAAAGTTTCGTTGTTCGTTCCGTCGTCGACCCTATCTATGTTTCTACGATGGCCCAAGAGCACGCTTATTCTTCAGCCGTAGAGAAACTTTTGAATTGCGAGGTACCATTACGAGCTCAATATATACGAGTGTTATTCCGTGAAATAACTCGAATTTCAAATCATTCACTTGCTTTAACTACTCATGCTATGGATGTGGGAGCATTAACTCCGTTCCTGTGGGCTTTTGAGGAGCGGGAGAAATTGTTGGAATTCTATGAAAGAGTATCGGGAGCCAGGATGCATGCCAGTTTCATACGACCAGGTGGAGTGGCACAAGATCTGCCTCTTGGCTTATGTCGAGATATTGATTCCTCCACACAACAATTTTGTTCTCGTATCGACGAATTAGAAGAGATGTCAACCGGCAACCGTATCTGGAAACAACGATTAGTGGATATTGGTACTGTCACTGCACAGCAAGCAAAGGATTGGGGATTCAGTGGTGTAATGTTAAGAGGTCGTGCGACATGAAGACATTGATAGCAATATGGGGGAAGTTCCCATCAGGCAACAACGGTTCTGCCTGACCCTACTTAAGCATGCATATTTTGTCAGTGAAGACTT